CAGGCTTCTTCTGCTGAAGTAAGGGCAAATGATCTGATTCGATATTTCATAAGAATTGATTTGGTGAAGTCTCCTATTTTGTATACCGGAAAGAGGAATGATAGGTCAGGTTCAGTGATTCCTGATACTGGGTCAGATTGCGCTAATACTAATCTTTTTTCTTCCAAGGTGAAGATTAAATCACTTAGTCAACATCAAGGAACCGTTCGTACATTTCTTAATAGAAATAAGGAAGGCCAATCTCTTATAGTTTTTTCATCATCCAATTGTTCTCGCATCAATGTTTCGAAATATCACAATGTGACCAAAGAATCAATTAAAGAAAGGGGGGATCCCCTGATTCCAATTCTTAATTTGTTGGGGCCCTTAGGTACTGTACCTAAAATTCATAATTTTTCCCCATCTTATCATTCAATAACTCATAATGAGATCTTGTTAAATAAATATTTAATACTGGATAATAATAATCCAAAACAGACTTTCCAACTACTTAAATATTATTTAGTGGATGAAAACGTGAGAATCTCTAATACAAATCCATGCAGTGACATCATTTTAAATCTATTCGATTCGTACTTTCTCCCTCACGATTCTTGTGAGGGGACATCCACAACCACAATAATTAGCCTTGGACAGTTTATTTGTAAAAATGTATGTCTATCCAAACACGGAACACGCATAAAATCTGGTCAAGTTATAATGGTTCATCTTGACTCTTTCATAATAAGATCAGCTAAACCCTATTTGGCCACCCGAGGAACAACCGTTCATGGTGATTATGGGGAAATCTTTTACGAAGGAGATACATTAGTTACATTTATATATGAAAAATCGAGATCTGGTGATATAACTCACGGCCTTCCAAAGGTTGAACAAGTGTTAGAAGTTCGTTCGATTGATTCAATATCGATGAACCTAGAAAAAAGGGTTGAAGGTTGGAACAAACATATAACAGGAATTCTTGGAATTCCTTGGGGATTCCTGATTGGTGCTGAACTCACTATAGCGCAAAGTCGTATTTCTTTGGTTAATAAGATACAAAAGGTTTATCGATCCCAGGGGGTACAGATTCATAATAGGCATATAGAGATTATTGTACGACAAATAACATCAAAAGTGTTGGTTTCAGAAGATGGAATGTCTAATGTTTTTTCACCCGGGGAACTAATCGGATTGTTGCGAGCAGAACGAGCAGGTCGTGCTTTGGAAGAGGCTATTTGTTACCAAGCCGTCTTCTTGGGAATAACAAGAGCATCTCTGAATACTCAAAGTTTCATATCAGAAGCTAGTTTTCAGGAAACCGCTCGAGTTTTAGCAAAAGCCGCTCTCCGGGGTCGTATTGATTGGTTGAAAGGTCTGAAAGAGAATGTTGTTCTGGGGGGGATGATACCCGTTGGTACCGGATTCAAACGATTCGTTCACCGTTCAAGGGAATACAACAACATTCCTTTGGAAATACAAAAGAAGAATCTTTTCGGGGGGGAAATGAGAGATATTCTGTTCTACCACAGAGAATTATTTGGTTCTTGCATCCCCAAGCCAAAGAGTTTCCATAATACATCAGAACAACCATTCTATGGGATCTAATACAATCGTTCATAAGAGCAGATTCATTATTCATTATTAGCTAAGCTAATATAGTGGTCATTTGTTAATAAAGAGAATATCGAAACCCAGGGTAAAGGAATTAATAATAAAGCTTGGATCGTGTATTAATGGTTAACCCCCGGTAGAAGGTTCCATTGGAACAATTATTTATTTCAGGGTATTTTTTTTTTTAGAGGAAGTGTGGGGATAAATGACAAGAAGATATTGGAACATCAATTTGGAAGAGATGATGGAAGCGGGGGTTCATTTTGGCCATGGTACTAGGAAATGGAATCCTAGAATGGCACCTTACATCTCCGCAAAGCGTAAAGGTATTCATATTACAAATCTTACAAGAACTGCTCGTTTTTTATCAGAAGCCTGTGATTTAGTTTTTGACGCAGCAAGTAGAGGAAAACACTTCTTAATAGTTGGTACGAAAGATAAAGCAGCTGATTCGGTAGCATCAGCTGCAATAAGGGCTCGGTGTCATTATGTCAATAAAAAATGGCTCGGTGGTATGTCAACGAATTGGTCCACTACAGAAACGAGACTTCAGAAGTTCAGGGACTTGAGAGTGAGAGCCGAGATGGGGCAACTCAGTCGTCTCCCGAAACGGGATGCAGCAATATTGAAGAGACAATTATCTCACTTTAAAACATATCTGGGTGGTATCAAATATATGACGGGGTTACCCGATATTGTAATCATCATTGATCAGCAAGAAGAATATACGGCCCTTCGAGAATGCGTCACTTTGGGTATTCCAACTATTTGTTTAATCGATACAAATTGTGATCCAGATCTCGCGGATATTCCGATTCCAGCGAACGATGACGCTATAGCTTCCATCCGATTGATTCTTAACAAATTAGTATCCGCAATTTGTCAGGGACGTTCTAGCTATATAAGAAGTCGTTGATTAATAATAAGATAAGTCAATTACTTCGCTTCGGTAAACCCAGAGATTCATGGAATCAGTTATTCTTACTATTCCTGAATGTGAAAAAAAAGGGAGATTAAAATTGCTAGGGATATATTACGTGGATATATTACGTGATTAATTCATTAATTAATTTAGTATCTGAAATGATTAAATTAGGTAGGAGAGTAGAAATGGTTGAATCAAAATAATTCCTTCTTAAGTTCCATTTCTGTCAGAGGGTAATATGAATGTTCTACCATGTTCCATCAACACACTAAAGGGGTTATACGAGATATCCGGTGTAGAAGTAGGCCAACATTTCTATTGGCAAATAGGGGGTTTCCAAGTGCATGCCCAAGTACTTATAACTTCCTGGGTCGTAATTGCTATCTTATTAGGTTCAGCCGCTATAGCCGTTCGGAATCCACAAACTATCCCGACCGACGGTCAGAATTTCTTCGAATATGTTCTTGAATTCATTCGAGACGTGAGCAAAACTCAAATTGGAGAAGAAGAATATGGTCCTTGGGTTCCTTTTATTGGAACTCTGTTCCTATTTATTTTTGTTTCTAACTGGTCAGGTGCTCTTTTACCTTGGAGAATCATAGAGTTACCTCATGGGGAGTTAGCTGCACCTACGAATGATATAAATACTACTGTTGCTTTAGCTTTACCCACGTCAGTGGCATATTTCTATGCAGGCCTTACTAAAAAGGGATTGGGTTATTTCGGTAAATATATTCAACCAACTCCAATACTTTTACCAATTAATGTCTTAGAAGATTTCACAAAACCTTTATCACTTAGTTTTCGACTTTTCGGGAATATTTTGGCCGATGAATTAGTAGTTGTTGTTCTTGTTTCTTTAGTACCTTTAGTGATTCCTATACCCGTGATGTTCCTCGGATTATTCACAAGCGGTATTCAAGCTCTCATTTTTTCAACCTTAGCCGCGGCTTATATAGGTGAATCCATGGAGGGTCATCATTGAGTAGCCTTTCATCCAAATAAAATAATGCTTTTAATTTCAAAGAGTCACTTTTTCTTTTTTAATGATTCTTCAATCAATAAGTCCATGAATCTTATTCCAATGAAATAATTAATTCATGGGTAGTTCAAGATACCCGCTTGAGGAACATGATTTATATATAAATATTTATGATATGTATGATATATAGTAGGAACAAAACAGGAGCAAGAGATATATATGTACGATATTAATATTAATTATATTACGTATTACACTACGGAATTGTAAAAAAAGGGGGGGGGGGAGATTCCCAATTTTTCCTAAGATCCTCCTTTTGTCCTATTCATGTCATACATCTCCTTTATTTGCCCAGTCAATTACGACAATTCATAATTGGGATAATAATTGTTATCCGTTTGGGACGCGCGACGAAACAACAAGAACTATGTTCCGTGGAACCGTTGCTATTTCATTCCATTCTATTCAACAATTGACCAAAAATTGAATTAAGAGAAATTGGATCAATCAATCAATCAAATCTTGATATGGGATGATTCGCTTTGATGAATCTCTTCATTTGTGTCCATGTGAGATAATGATAAAGACAAGAAAGAGTTCACGAATAAGATTAAAAATCAAGTAGGTTAGGCGGGTCGAGCTACATAGCCGTAGCTACATATTATATTATATGTGAACTCGGTGTATGCTTAGAAGAATGATTCCAGGGTCCGATCCGATTCAATAGAAATAAGATAAGATGGCGATGGTTTACATTATGGAAGAAACACATGTATATGTGATAGTAGATATTCAATAGTTGGACTACCCATCTATATTATTTCATTCCCCATATTATCGACTTTCTATTATATAGATATGGATTCCACTTTATTTATATGGATTACGATATATATAAGCTATAAGCTCTTCCTTTTTTCGTCTGTGACTGTATGTGTAGATTGAATATGAAGTTAAGCCTATGAATGCATATAGAGAAGATGAAGGAGCGAGGAATTGAAAGAATGGGGTTCGGAACAAAGAAATAGAAGAACTAACTAGAACTATATGGATTTTAAAAGACTTGGATAGTGAATAAAAACGAGATATTGAAGTAGTTCTGATGATTCAGTAATATCAAATATCATCACTTCTCAAATTAGGTTCGGAGTTCTTAGTTTAGTTGTATGGATCTTAGTGATGGAATATGAAATAATAAGTAATGTAACTAATTAATACATAGTATAAATATATAACATTAATTATATATATAATAATTCATATATATATAATAATTCATTGGTTTATTTGATTATATCATTAACCATTTCTTCATTTTTTGTTGTGAGGAGCTTACCATGAATCCCCTAATTTCTGCTGCTTCCGTTATTGCTGCTGGATTGGCCGTAGGACTTGCTTCTATTGGACCCGGAGTCGGTCAAGGTACTGCTGCGGGCCAAGCCGTAGAGGGTATCGCTAGACAACCAGAAGCAGAGGGTAAAATACGAGGTACTTTATTGC